AACTGCGTGAAACCCTCACAAGGGTTTATGTACAAAGAACGGGTAAACCTTTATGGGTTGTATCCGAAGACATGGAAAGAGATGTTTTTATGTCAGCAACAGAAGCCCAAGCTTATGGAATTGTTGATCTTGTAGCGGTTGCATGAAAATAGCATGGATTTCGCCCAACTCCGTGATTTGAGATTTTATCTTTTTATTTTACCAAGTTTAATATTCTATCTATTAAAACTTAGTTATTAGTTAATAGAATATTAACTAGAAGTAATTCATAATCATCTGGTTAGGATCGATCTAAACCAGCCCATCATATTATGGATATGATTCAACATGCCAACTATTAAACAACTTATTAGAAATACAAGACAGCCAATCCGAAATGTCACGAAATCCCCCGCTCTTGGGGGATGCCCTCAGCGTCGAGGAACATGTACTAGGGTGTATGTGCGACTCGTTCAGATCATGAGCTAGCCCAAAAGAAAGAAAACAATTTTTCCAGTATCCATGATCAATACCGATGAATAGGATAGAATGGAAAAACAAACTCCATTCACTATCTAAAAATAAAAAAATCTATCATATCCCTATCCCTCTATTGTGTATGAAATTTATGGTTTCCATTGGTGCAAATCCAATCACCTCAATTTAAGATGATAAGCAATTCTCCATTGATAACAAATGGTTATCCATTAAGCGGAGGAAATCTGATTTAAAAAACAGAAAGATTAGGCTCTCCCCTCTTGCCAAGAACGGACTAACAAGGTCAGCTACCCAGCTAACCTTCATAATTAAATACCGTTACTGTATATATAGGTAGATCTGATTGTGAAAGACCTATTACTGGATAATTCATGGGTAGAGCTAAAGAATGTGAACTATACAAGTTACCAATAACATTGATTAAATGAAGTAAAGGCTCCGGTGTATAGAGAAGACCTCACCGTTTAAGAAGTAACCATAGAAACGATGGAATCCACTATTTCTTTATCTATTTAGATTGATTTTTTCAATTGACTCTATTTTTGATACCTAGTAGAATACAATTTCTTATTCTTATTTCTAAGTGAAATGCCTAGAAAAAGAAAAAAGCAAAAATCGTGGTCGGGAAGGTTATAGTAGCCAAAGCCATTGGAATTTTTATTTTATACATTGGAAAAATCCGTTTTGTTATTAATAGACTAGGAAAGGGGAAAGAATAACTGAAAGAAAGGAAATCAATTAGTTATTCGTCAAAGTTTCATTTCATTTATTCAATGACCAGAATTAGACGGGGATATATAGCTCGGAGACGTAGAACAAAAATTCGTTTATTTGCATCAAGCTTTCGAGGGGCTCATTCAAGACTTACTCGAACTATTACTCAACAAAAAATAAGAGCTTTAGTTTCGGCTCATCGGGATAGGAATAGGCAAAAGAGAAATTTTCGTCGTTTGTGGATCACTCGAATAAATGCAGTAATTCGCGAAAGAGGGGTATCCTATAGTTATAGTAGATTAATCCATGATCTGTACAAGAGACAGTTGCTTCTTAATCGTAAAATACTTGCACAAATAGCTATATCAAATAGGAATTGTATTTATATGATTTCCAATGAGATCATAAAAGAAGTAGATTGGAAGGAATCCACCGGAAGAATTTAAACAGAGTTCCCCGGAGAATGAACTCCGGGAGGGTAGAGTAGAAATGAATATGATAAAATATCATAAATTGATAAATAAAGTAGTCAAAATGAACGAACGCATTCAATAAAAAAAAGATTTCTTCTTCCCCGATTCTTTTTTTTTCTTACGACATGATAATTAAATTTGGATTCTTAGATTTTTCGAACAAAATACCAATCTGCCTTTGAGTTTGGATTGGAATTTTGATTCAAATGAAGAAAGAGTAAGTCTATTTATTTCTAGTTCTAAGACCAGTAGTTCTAGCCGTCGACTCGGTTCTTTCAAATTGTTTCTCATTATTAAGAAAAGGTAACGAAGATAAAATACGAGCTTGTTTTATAGCAGTAGTAATTAATCGTTGTTGTTTCAAGGTCAATCTATTCACTCGCCTAGATAATATTTTTCCTTGTTCACTAATAAATCGACTAATTAAACTCATGTTTCTATAATCAATTCGATCCCCCGATTGAATCGGGGGCAAACGCCTACGAAAAGATCGCTTGGATTTAAAAAAAGGTCGCTTGGATTTATCCATGGTTTGTTTAGTTTATTCCTTATCCCGAAAATCCTATTTCTCGGATCTAAAATGAATTAGAAATAGGATTTTATTTGTTTATATTTAAATATGTTATATATAATAGAATGTCATTTTTTCCCCTTCCTTGGAAGGGTGACACACAGGTGCTTAGTTTGATCTATTTCTTTATCTCCCCATGAATCGTATGTTTGTAACAATAGGGACAGAATTTTCTCAATTCCAATCGATTAGGCGTATTGTGCCGGTTCTTTTGAGTAATATATCTGGAAATGCCCGTTGATCCCTTATTAACACTGTTTCGGAC